CGTAATAAATAGAAATCGCAAAAAAAGTTCTGGTACACCTCGAAAAAGAAACTAAGACTAGAAATCTTTGACGAACAGAATCAAGAATCAGTCTTATTTCGACACAAGAACGGGGTGTAGAAACTTCCTTTTCTTGTGTCGAAGACTAGAAAGACGAAGAACCTCTCCTAGAATTATTTGTTCCCCTCATTTTCCCTGCAATTTCTCGCTTACTTATGTCTAGTATCTAGCCATCAAAAACTCTTGATATTGATGCATTTTCGGACATTTAAATCTTCGAATAGTAAGATAGTCGCACCGCCAGTCTTCTTCACAATCTACATACTAGGATTAGGAATGCGGTAGAAGGACTTCCTGTCATCTCATAGAAAAAGGATAAACAAGCTACGGTCTTTTTAGCATTTCATTTTTTTCAGCCCTAAGGGATAAAATGAGTTTGAGTCTTTTTACTAACTTGATGTTGAAAAATTAGCGAGTCTAGAAATTCATTTCGGACAATTGAACCTTCTCGAACTGCTTCTTTTTAAGAACCAAAAAGATTTGTGCCAAAATAACAGCGGCGAAGAAGAGCAACAGGCCTCGGACACGGAATAGATCTTGAAGTACAATTTCTGCATCTCCTTGACCAAATCCGCCCACATTAGGGTTACTCGTCAACGGTTGATCCAATTTGATAGATTCGCCTTCTGAAACGAGAAGTTCCGGCCCTGGGGGGATAATATCAACCACTAGACGTCCATCCGATGCATCCGTTATGGATACTTCGTATCCCCCCTTTTCTTTTCGTATGATTTTACTTACTATACCGGCTGCTGTAGCATTATAAACTGTATTGTTACTCTTGCTCCCGTCGGGATAAATCTGACCTCTTCCCCTGTTTCCGCCGACATATATAGGATATTTTAAGAAGTGACTCTCTTTCTTAGTAGCGGGGTCTGGAGAAAGAATAGGAAAGGTGATTTCACTATAGTTCTGACCGGAAACAGGGCCTATGACAAGAATATTTTTTTTATTGGGGCGATAGCTCTGAAAAGACAGATTGCCTACCTTTTCTTTCATCTCGGGGGAAATACGATTGGGAGGGGCTAATTCAAACCCCTCCGGTAAAATAAGAACAGCCCCGACATTCAAAGTGCCCTTTTTACCATTAGCAAGAACTTGTTTCAGTTGCATATCATAAGGAATTCGAACAACTGCCTCAAATACAGTATCGGGAAGTACCGCTTGTGGAACCTCAATATCCACAGGCTTATTAGCTAAATGACAATTGGCGCATACAATACGCCCGGTCGCTTCGCGCGGATTTTCATAACCCTGCTGGGCAAAAATGGGATAGGCACTTGAAATAGATGTCCGAGTTAGCATATATAGCATGAGGGATACGGAAATGGATCGAGTAATCCGTTCCTTTAGCCAAGAAAAAGTATTTCTAGTTTGCATGGTCCAATCATTGATACGGAAAATTTCTACAATAAATTGAGTAGGTTACTAATCGAGTTTCCTATCCACGATTCTGCTATTGACTGGAATATTGTTATGGGAATAAAATATAGGATCAATCCCCCGGGTTCATCGAAATGGAAAAAGTAAGGACGATTTGCAATGCTTTCCTTATGTACAACTACAAAGTAAAAAACATTCGACTTCGATGAATTTCATATTCATAGATCATTTTTCACTTATTGAATGATAAATCACTACAAGTGACGGAGATAGACGATTTAAATAATAGAAAACCCAATATTTAAAAATGCTATCGAGAATGACTGGAAGAATACAAACAAGACAAGATATAATTTGATCATTATGAACAAATCCAAAATCTTTGTAGACAGAGCTAATTAGTAGTTCCCAACCACGGGTCGAATGAAATCCGAGACATAAATCGGCTAATAAAAGAATAGAAAGCGCTTTTGTTGTGTCACTTAAGTTATATAGGAATTCCTGAGTCCACGAGTTAAGAATCCCAAGTTCTTTATTACCCAAAATAGAATAACCACTTAGAATAAGGAAAGAGATGAAATTTGTCGATAAGTACAAAATCGTATGAATACGATCCTCGTTGTGCATCTTGATTAATTGGATTGTTTCGTTCTGGATTCCTAGACGAAGGTTTTGGAGAGGTGTTTCCGCGTATTCCTTGATCATTTCGTCCAAGAGGATCATTTCGTCCAAGAGGAGCAGTTCGTCTAATTCTATGAATTTTTCGAGAATACTCTTTTCTTCAATCTCGTTCAAAAAAGTTTCGGATTGCGCAGTATTCCACCAATTAGTAACCCAAGATTCTAGACTTTTATTAAATAAGAGACAAATAGACCGGGGCAAAAAGACGATAGATGCAAGATATAAAAGAGGAGTGAATGCTTTCGTTTTTGCCATTTTTTCATCTATGAATTGTTAATGAACCCCTTCAGTCGTCGACTCGAAGCCCTCTAATATTTCGCTTACACACGAGTTCTATTCCAAGGTATCGAACCTTGGAATCTATTCAATCTTTTTCAATCTTTTTCTTTGTGCGTTAGGCCTTAGTTCTTGAATCGAGAAAGAGTACAGAAATTGACTTAAGAAGCTACTTTGAATTCGAATGAATAAAGAATCCAAAAAATTTTCTTTTTCGATATATCAACTCAATTGGGTAAAAGTATCTCCCTTCGAGGCGTACCTGAAAGAACAACTTTAAGGAATGAATATGATTCATATTTTGAGACAAAAGAACTCCCTTTCTATTATTCTAGAAAAATTCGAATATTTTGAAAAATTTCACTGACTCTCAGGCGTCAGGGAGTTAATAATTGAGGGAAGTTTCTGAAGAATCTTGTGATGATCAAAAATGAGTAGCAAACCAAAGCAGGAATTGGCTAGTTATTCTTAATCGTTATAAGGAATCCAATTGTTTGGACAGTAAGGAGCACAAAAACAGAGAAATTAAGGCGTGTCGATTGAAAAAAACTTTACATATGATCTATCTGAATCTAAAGTTTCAATTTCACCAAGTCTGGATTTTTCTATTTTGATTTATAGATATTGGACTTAAAATAGAAACTGGGAAAGTTTTTTTCTAAAGGGTTGAGTATGCGAGAAATCTATTATTTCAATTTGTTACTTCTTGTTATTATTGAATTGAATTGTGTAGATTTACATACCTATAAAAGACCCCAAAACAAAAAGCGTTTTGTTTTCTACTTCTCCCTTATACGCCTACTTTAGCTCAAATCCATGTTCAGAATAAACCTCAGTCTAGTTATGTTATAGAAATTCGTGATAGAAACAGAGGATTCGCGAGTTTTTCCCCTCCTGCTGAGAAATTTTCTCACAGTTCTCAAAAGACTTCAATGGGTACACGCAAGAAATAGGCCAATTTCGCAGCTTTTTGTTCAATTTCCCACGCAGTCAAATTCTCATCAGTACGAGTCAATGGAAGGGCTCCCTGTCCTCGGATATCCATATAAAGGACACGACGAGCATAAAGACCCTCTTTAACTTCTATTCGGACGGACTGAATATCTTTTATAAGGAATCGGAGAAAGATACGCCGATTTTTCCCGGGAAATCCCCAACGAAAGATACACACGATTCCTTCTTTTCGATCGAATCGATCATAACCACTACCTACATTCCAAGAAATTGTGCACCACAAATAGGAGCTAATAAAAAGACCCGCGATCCCATAGAAAGACATCACAATCCCTTGTGGAAAAAAAACAATTTGCTGAAACGGAAATAAAGATATCCAAGTTCTACCAAGATAACTGGAAGTTCCAACCAACAAGAATCCTAATGAACCTAAAAAAAGGATAACAGTCCAGCAGAAATTACTTGTTTTTCGAGATCCCGTTATAGGTTCTATCCATATATGTTCTGATCGACAACTCATACTTGATCCGGTTTCAGTTTCTTGGAATTGAGAGAATATCCCAAATGAATTTGACTTTAGTCTTTCTGTTTCCGAAGTAACTCTCATCAACTAGCACGAGTTTGATAGGAACTTTTAAGAGTAATTCATTAAATTGATTAGATCTAAACTAATAACATATCCTTACTAATAACATATCCTTCGTACGACCCCACTAAAGATATCCACATACTCCATTTACCCATATATCATGGTTCTGCAGATATAAGAGTTTTTCGACGAAAGCTACTTATACCATCTTTCACTAATACCGGCGTTATTATAGAAGTCTAAAACCAAACGAATGAGATTTTATCTCATCGGTTCTAAACAATCTTGTTTTTTTGAACATAAAGAAATAAAGACGCCATTGTGATTGCCGGAAATACTAGGCCTACTAAAGGTACCAAAACAGAGGGAAAGTTAAGAATTGTCATAGAATGTGTACCTCAATTTACTATATTGTACCTCTTCTTATTATTTAATCGATATTCTATTATACTAAAATATCGATTAAATAATAAATAGAGTTCTGCAAGTCCGTGTTCTTAATTGGACTCTGAATTTTCCTCTTTTTCGAGTTGTCGTAAACGTTCGAGAGCACCCGTCCAATATCCAAGCTTCGCAGTATATCCGAACTCGTCCGTGTTTTCTTGGTGGAAAGCCTCGATCGATCGGCAGGCAACGGCAATTTTTGCCGTTTGCCAAGCCATCGGAGTTTTTGAAATTCTTTGTAAATTTCGATCGATTAAGTTGATGCCTTCTACTTGGGCAAGGTCGAAGACGTCTGCAAAACCCCTCACGGACAGCCGAACAGCTTCGTCACACCTATTCACAAGATACATAAGAGCCATTTTATCAAAAAAATTCCGTGTTTGAGGACCTCTCGTCAAAAGATGCATAAATGCACGTGAAATTGTGTCAAACAAGGAAGTTGTTTCAAGACCCCTGTTAACAAGATAGGCACGTGCAAGTCTGTCAAACAAGGAATTTGTTTTCAACCCTTTGTTTAACAGATACGTAAGTGCCAGCCTGTCAAACAAGGAATTTGTTTTCAACCCTTTGTTTAACAGATACGTAAGTGCGATTCGGTGACTCAAAGAATTTG